CGAGTTTTTAAATAGAATTGAGGCTCTAGATACGGGATTTTTTTCTCTGGATATACTCGAAAAAAGTACTAGATTGTGTAATGATAAGACTAGAAAAGATTACTTGCCTAAAATGTATGATCCCATTTTGAATGGGTCATATCGTGGAACAATCAAAAAAAAATTTTCACCGTCAATCATAAAAAAAATTTCGTTAGAAAATTTCATAGAGACAATGGAAATTAATAAGATTCATAGTATCCTTCTTCCGGATACTGATTACCAAGAGTTTGAACAGAAAATAGACCGATTTGATAAAAAAACTTTTTCAACGGAAAATCGTCATTTCTTTACTTTAATCAGTAAATTTGATAGAGAATCGGGATCGAGTTTAAATTTGAAGGGCCTCTCTTTATTTTCAGAAAAAGAACAAGGAAGGATTGGTTCAGCAAAAAGAGCAAAATTTTTCAAATTTTTATTGAATACAATTCTAACTAGCCCTAATGGTCAAAAAAGAAAAAAATTTGTAATAAAAGAAATAAGTAAAAAAGTCCCTCGATGGTCATACAAACTTATTACCGAGTTGCAATTCCTGTCGGGCGAAGCTCACGAAGGTCTACCGATGGATTATCATATACGTTCAAGAAAAAGTGACCGTGTAATGCTTTATAAGCCTGCCAAACGACGTAGTCGCAAGGCTGGTGCCAAAAACTGGGTGCGTATTAGAGACTATTCGGAAGAATCTGATTTTCGTCGAGAATTAATCAAGGGGTCTATACGTGCCCAAAGGCGCAAAACTTTTATTTTGAAACTGTTTGAAGCAAATGCGCATTCCCCGCTTTTTTTGGACAGAATCAAAAAATCCTTCCTTTTTTCTTTGAATATACCCGAACAGATGAAATTGATTTTTAAAAATTGGATGGGTAAAGGCCCAGAATTCAAAGATTATACGGAAAAACAAAAAAAAAGACAAAAGGAAGAAGAGGAGAACCAACGAGAAAAGGAAGAAGAGGAGAACAAAATAAAGGAAAAAGCGTTCCTAAAAATCACGGAGGCCTGGGATTTCCTTCCATATCCGCACGCAATAAGAAGTTTTATTTTAATAATTCAATCAATTTTTAGAAAATATATTTTCTTATCCTCATTGATAATAGTTAAAAATATAGGACGTATCTTATTGTCCCAACCCCCCGAGTGGACTGAGGATTTCCAGGAGTGGAATAGAGAAAAGCATATTATATGTACTTATGATGGTGTTCAAGTATCAGAACTAGAACTTCCGAAAAATTGGTTTAAAGAGGGTATTCAGATAAAAATAGTATTTCCTTTCTATTTGAAACCTTGGCACAAATCTAAGTCGCGGTCCCCTTTTTCTTCTTATAAAGAACTAAAGAAAGAACAAAAAAAGTTTTGTTTTTTAACGGTTTGGGGAACGCAAACTAACCTTCCTTTTGGTTCTACCCACCAAAAATATTCCTTTTTTAAGCCTATTTTGAAGGAAGTAAAAAAAGAAATTCGAAAGATGAAAAAGAATAATTTTCAAGTTCTAAGAATTTTAAAAGAAAAAACCAAAAATATTCTACAAGACTCAAAAGAAACAAAAAAGGGGGTTATCAAAAAAGGTTTATTTCCTTTTATTAAAAGAATAAAAAAAGAACTCTCAAAAGGAAATCCAACTCAATTATTTAGATTGAGAGAAGTGTATGAATCCATTGAAACTACCCAAGAAAAAGATCCTATAATCAACAATCAGACAATTCATGATTCCTTTAGTAAAATGAACTTTAGAGATGGGACAAATTATTTACTGATAGAAAAAAAAATTCAAAATATGACTGATAGAACAAGTACAATCAGAAATAAAATAAAGAGTATTACGAAAGAAAAAAAAAAAGTAACGCCAAGAAAAAAAAGTAGTCCTAACACAACCAGTTATAATGTAAAATCACCAAAAAATATTTGGCAAATATTAAAAATAAAAAGAAGAAGCACCCGATTAATCTATAAATTAGATTTTTTTCTAAAAATTTTCATTAAAAAAATATACATAGATTTCTTTCTATGGATTATTCCTATTGCCAGAATTCCTACACAACTTGTTCTTGAATCAAACATTTTTTTATTCCATAAATACAGTTACAATAATGAAACAAACCCTGAAATAAAAAAAAAAAATCCAAAAGAAAGTCACTTTATTTCGACTCTAAAAAGGGCACTTTACAATAGTCAGAATAGTAAGGAAAATTCACATCTTTTTTTTGACTTATCCTCCTTGTCGCAAGCATATTTATTTTACAAATTATCACAAAGCCGAGTTCTTAATTTGTATAAGTTAAGATCCATTCTTGACTATCGTGGAACATCTTGTTTTCTTACGACTGCAATAAAGAATTCTTTTGTAACACAAGGAATGTTTCATTCCGAATTAAGGCATACTAAACTTTCAAGTTTTGGAACGAATCAATGGAAAAACTGGTTACGAGGTCATTATCAATACAATTTGTCTCAGATTAGATGGTCT